TTGATACATAACATACATGTACACGTACCAATTCAACATAAAATAAATTGCAAGATATTTCAGCGAATGAGGTGATGGAGAGATTCTACCTGTCCCCTTGAACTAAAATCTTAGAGAAAATTTTCGATAACTTCTGGCTCTCGCTCTCTAGATTTATTTTATTCGAGTTATATAGAGAATTGTATAGAATGTCTATTCTAATGAACGATTCATGAATATGAATGACGAATCCAAAAATTCTATACAATTCGGAAAAACGGAAAGATCCCTAGGATCTAATCATACCATTCCATTATATTGACAATTTCAAAAAACTGATCATACTATGATCATAGTAGGAAGTGGGCAAGTTAGCCCCCATCGTCTAGTGGTTTAGGACATCTCTCTTTCAAGGAGGCAGCGGGGATTCGAATTCCCCTGGGGGTAGGGTACTGCGAAAGGAAGGTGATCGGAGATTACCAATAAACCTAAAATTGATTCTTCCTGGGTCGATGCCCGAGCGGTTAATGGGGACGGACTGTAAATTCGTTGGCAATATGTCTACGCTGGTTCAAATCCAGCTCGGCCCAATAATTCGCCAATCCACCACGAGATGGTATAACCCTCCCTTGTCCTTCAGAAATATCCCATACGAAGAAAAAAAAGAATCAAACTTTCTGCTAGATCCCTTAACTTCCCGGGGATTGTAGTTCAATTGGTCAGAGCACCGCCCTGTCAAGGCGGAAGCTGCGGGTTCGAGCCCCGCCAGTCCCGACGGATCCAATATCCAATAAATACATCAATTCTTTTTTCTCTTTCTATGAACTAGTAAGAACTAGTTAAAGGGTGTCGGGGGTATACCCAAAGCAAAAAGGAGTCTTTATTTCTTTTTTATTTCCTTTTTAGTGTTTAGGTTTTTAACTTGTAACTATGCAATTATTCGATGCAAAAAGTAAATCTAAAGGCAATCCTGATGATCCTTTATCATAGATTATCCAAGGTCCAAGGGAGGCAGTGTTATAGAAAAAACAAATAAACGGCTGATAGAGAAAAGAATTTTGGATTGATTGGGTCAGGAATCAAAATTGTGATTCGGTATGGATAAAAGACCTTATTATGTTATACTATTAAAGTCGCGGCGGCGGGTTGATTTGATAGATCATATTAATGATATTGATCCGATTCAAGATCATCAAGAGGTAATTCATTCATTGAATTTACTACAGACGAAAGATTTCTCATTTCTAGGGGATTAAATCCCGAATTATTGCGAAGTAACAAAACCGATAAGATTAAGGAAGTAAATATTCTTGCATTTATTGCTACTGCACTATTCATTCTAGTTCCTACTGCTTTTCTACTTATCATTTACGTAAAAACAGTCAGTCAAAATGATTAATTCATTTGAATGAAACTTTCCTTCTGAGTTCTTATCAAAAAGTGAATTGACGAAATCAAATGAAAAAGATTCCAATTTCACGTCTTAACTTAAACGAACTCAGGGGATTATAATTAGAAGCGGCAGTATTCTAAGAGAAGAGATAGGTAGTATGGTAGAAAGATTCATCTATTTCTTTCTACCATACTTTAGTCTCTAAAGGTGTAATCTAAAATAAAGATTAAAGGTTTAAGTTTCTATAGATCAATCTAAAATATTCTCTTCATATCATATAGGTGTATATTAATTCCATACAATATATGTAGTTGACATAACACCCAATTTGCTACATCTATTTGTTCAGATCAATCTGAAATAATTCTTATTTTAGGAATTATAAATTCCTTTCCTTTCACTAATTACTAATTAAAGTAAGGTTTCCTCTTACTTATTTTTAACGCCCGAACCGTGTAAGTCGATAAAACATAAATCGCTTTTATAAAATTAGAAACCAAACTGCTGTTAGACAACCACTATCTCTATATCATTTCTCCTAGAAAGTGCGCATACACTTGAAAAAATGCCTTTCTCTTTGAACAGCAAAGAAATAAAAAAAGGTACGTCCGGTCTTCGCATCTATAAAGATCGTAGGAGTCAATTCCCATTGATTGAAATAGTTCAAAATGCGTTGCAGAACGAGCTTATAAAACAATTGATACGGTTTGATTCCTGACCTCAATTAGTAGCACTTCTAGAGCCCACTTCTTCCCCCCCACACTACGAGTGAAAGGGAAAATGTAAAGACTAGCATTAAAGCAGCCCACGCGAGACTTACTATATCCATGTGAATTATGTCCCCTATCTCTATAAATATAAATACGAAAGAATTATTCCTCACTAATAATAGTGGAATCCGCGGTGCAGAGTCAAAAAGGGATTCTGACCAAACACTATTGAGAAACCAACCCAATAAATAGATTCTGATTTTGAATCAGGAAAGATTAAACACAAACAAAATACATAGTAATATCCCAAGGGAATGGGGAACATGTAGGAATAAGAATAAATAATAAGGGCCTATATCTTTTTTTACCTTCTAAGTCAAAACAGAAGGGGAAAAATCTCTCAAAAAGAGAAATGACTATCTATTCTAGACCTCTATTTACTCAGTCGATCTAATCCCCCCTATTATCATTGTGAAAGAGGGGTTGCCAAAAAAATAAATTCTTTCTTTTTGCCCCCGTTCTATATCTATCAAAGTAAATTATTCATCCAATCTTGGTTGGATACCCGAATACCCCGAGAGTATCACGAGTCTGTCGTATATAAAGAACTTCCGCCCCCCCCAAAAACTATTAATTTTCTCTCAGGAGCTAAAATCTGAGTCAAGATCTAGTCATTAGACACTCCCTTAGTAATAGAGATAGCCCCCTGTAGATTAAATGAATCCTAGATACGAACGCGGATTCACAATTTTTCTTTTAGAAAACCTTGAGACTACATGCTTAGAATCAAACAAAAAAAGTATCAATGGTATGTTTCCTATGCTTCTACCGGGGAAGAATTCTGCGAGTTATATCAGCCAGAATTTCGAGTTTTTTGTTGATGTTGATCAGGCGACACCCGGATTTGAACTGGGGAAAAAGGATTTGCAGTCCCCCGCCTTACCACTCGGCCATGCCGCCAAACTGATACAAAAGAGATTAAAATTTTACTGGATTACTGAATTTTTATTGTACTCGCTTTTTGACTCCTGTTTTCCTTAATCCTTTCTTTTCCTAAAAGAAAAACTTTTTTTATTGGATTGGATTTGAGCCATCCCTTCGGTTGATTGGATAGTATCTGAAAATACACAATGCGAAAAACATTCTCTCGCTTTTTTCTATTGAGAAATCAAATGCAAATGTGTATTGTATTTTTAGTCGACAAATTGGAACCATTAACTATTGACTGCTTACTTCGAATTCATGAATGATTCTGGGATTTAAATCTAAAATTTTTGTTTTCCTAATGACATAAGAAAATACAAATTGAGACTGAACTAATCAGTATTTATTTTTTCAAAAAAAAGTCCTTCTCAATTTCAATTATAACAAAACATATGAGTATATGTAAACCCCAGAACATAAATTGTTACCCATATATCTATTTTTAGATATATTGTTGATAGGGAATTATCATAAAATGATCCTACTTCAATTTTTTAAATTTTGCAGTAAATACAAATTATCTTTTGATAGAACACGACTCGTGCTGTCCCGACTAGAATCGGCAATAAAAGAAAAGTTGGATATTATAGCTATCTGCATACGTGTTTAATAAATGCAACCCTTCTTAAAATTAAAACTATATTCTACTCCAAAATTGGTAAAGTACAAACATCTCTCTTCTCTGTGAATCATTTTTTTAACAACCAAATCCCTAACATAAAGGCGGTTAAGTGCGAAATGGATTTTATCTGATTTTGTTGTCTCCCAAATACCAAATCTTTTGCTTTTTCTCAAATTCAAATATGTAATATCATAATAATGGTACGACTTTAATCATTTTATTTTGCTATTCTATACCTGATGACCTTAATAAGTCTAAGTAACATAATTCGATTTCTAGGATTGTTTTATCAATTGCTTTCCATTTTGATCTGTTGCAACTTCCAATTTTTAAAATTCCCTTTTTCCTCTGTTCATACATTTCATTCCAAATAGGGAGTTGGATCAAATTTCATGTGATTCAGTAAACAGAATATAAATTCCATCAGTGCTAGATCGTCGATCTAATTCGATCAAAAATGTACTTAATATCTTAATATATAGAATGGGGTTTTTTGATAAATGGGAAATTAAAAATGTTCGGGGATGCAAATGAGGCAATGTCTACAATACCTGGATTTAATCAGATACAATTTGACGGATTTTGTAGGTTCATCGGTCGGGGTTTGACAGAAGAACTTTCTAAGTTTCCAAAAATTGAAGATACCGACCACGAAATCGAATTTCAATTATTTGTGGAAAGATATCAATTGGTAGAACCTTTGCTAAAAGAAAGAAATGCTGTGTATGAATCACTCACATATTCTTCGGAATTATATATACCTGCGGGACTAATTTGGAAAACTAGTAGGGATATGCAAGAACAAACTATTTTGGTTGGAAACATTCCTCTAATGAATTCCCTAGGAACTTCTATAGTAAATGGAATATATCGAATTGTGATCAATCAAATACTGCAAAGCCCCGGTATTTATTACCGGGCAGAATTGGACCATAAAGGAATTTCGGTCTATACTGGCACCATAATATCAGATTGGGGGGGAAGATCAGAATTAGAGATTGATAGAAAGGCAAGGATATGGGCTCGCGTGAGTAGGAAACAAAAAATCTCTATTCTAGTTCTATCATCAGCCATGGGTTTGAATCTAAGAGAAATTCTAGACAATGTTTATTATCCTGAATTTTTTTTGTCTTTTCTGAATGATAAGGAGAGAAAAAAATTTGGATCAAAAGAAAATGCCATTTTGGAGTTTTATCAACAATTTGCTTGTGTAGGAGGAGATCCGGTATTTTCTGAATCCTTATGTAAGGAATTACAAAAGAAGTTCTTTCAAAAAAAATGTGAATTAGGAAGGATTGGGCGACGAAATATG